GTTAATGTAGTTTAAATAAAAACATAGCACTGAAAATGCTAAAATGAAATTTAATATTTTCCATTAACATCAAAAGTTTGGTCCTAGCTTCAATATCAGCTTTAACTAATTTTACACATGCAAGTCTCCGCATACCAGTGCCAACGCCCTTACGATTAAATAGGAGCTGATATCAGGCACAATTAATTATTAGCCAATAACATCTAACTTAACACACCCCCAAGGGCCTGCAGCAGTGATTAACATTGAATTATAAACATCAGTTTGATTCAAATATAATTAATAAGAGTTGGTTTATCTTGTGCCAGCCACCGCGGTTATACAAGAAACTCAAGTTGACATTCTACGGCGTAAAGAGTGGCCTAAAGATAATAAAATTAATTAAGACTAAAAATCCATTTAGCTGTTATACGCTATTATGAGACAATAATACCATTATAATCTTAATTCATAAATACTTTTATTCCACGACCACTAAAATACAAACTGGGATTAGATACCCCACTATGTTTAGTTATAAAACTTGATTAATTACAATTAATTTCGCCAGAGTACTACGAGCAACAGCTTAAAACTCAAAGGACTTGGCGGTGTCCTAAATCCACCCAGAGGAGCCTGTTCTATAATCGATACTCCACGTTTTACCTTACCATTCTTTGCCATCAGCCTATATACCACCGTCACCAGCTTACCTTGTGAAAGATTACTAGTTAGCAAAAATGATTTTATCAAATACGACAGGTCAAGGTGTAGCATATAGAATGGACAGAAATGGGCTACATTTTCTTAAAAAGAATAATACGACCAATATTATGAAATTAATATTAAAAGGCGGATTTGACAGTAAGATTAAATAATTATGCTAATCTTAAACTGGCCCTAGGACGCGCACACACCGCCCGTCACCCTCATCAAAATATTAATCAACACTAAATAAACTTAATTAACTTCATTAGACGAGGAAAGTCGTAACATGGTAAGCGTACTGGAAAGTGCTCTTGGATTATCAAAATGTAGTTTAACTAAAACATTTCGTTTACACCGAAAAAATATCAGTTATATTCAGATCATTTTGAACAATAACGCTAGCTTAATTATAATTATAAATTAATAACTAAACTAAAACATTTAACTATCATAGTATAGGCGATAAAAAAGATATTTAAAGCCATAGAAATAGTACCGCAAGGAAAAGCTGAAAAAGAAATTAAATAAACCATAAAAGTAAAATAAAGCAAGAATTAACTTCTGTACCTTTTGCATCATGGTCTAACTAGTCATTATAGAGCAAAAAGAATTTAAGTCCTAATACCCGAAACTAGACGAGCTATTTAAAAGCAGCTTAACATTAGAGCTTATCCGTCTCTGTAGCAAAAGAGTGGAAAGACTTTTAAATAGAGGCAAAACACCTAACGAGCCTAGTGATAGCTGGTTGCTTGATAAACGAGTTGTAGCTCCGCTTTAAATTATTCTTTTAATACCAAACAATAAAAATATAAATTTAAAAGTTATTCAAAAGGGGAACAGCCCTTATGAAAAAGGATACAACCTATAACATTAGGTAATGATTATAATTCTTAAGGCTAAAATCACTAGTGGGCCTAAAAGCAGCCATCTATAATAAAAGCGTCACAGCTTAACCTTAATATAACCCTAAATACCAATAATTATTCAAAACCTTAAAAACTAAACAAGCTTCACTATAAACCTTATAGTAAAATTAATGTTAGAATTAGTAATAAGAAAATACGATTTTCTCTATTCCACATGTGTATATCAGCATGAACAATTCACTGGTAATTATCAATCCTAATCAAAAACTTTTTCACCTGAAACACAATTTACAATTATTGTTAATCCTACACAGGAGTGGAAACGAAAGATTTAAAAATAAAAAAGGAATTCAGCAAACACAAGCTTCGCCTGTTTACCAAAAACATCACCTCTAGCTAAGTACACAAATATTAGAGGCAATGCCTGCCCAGTGAAAATTTTTAACGGCCGCGGTATTCCGACCGTGCAAAGGTAGCATAATCACTTGTCTTTTAAATCAAGACTAGTATGAATGGCAAAACGAAAGCTTAACTGTCTCCTTTATTTAATCAATGAAATTGAACTTCTTGTACAAAAGCAAGAATACACAAATAAGACGAGAAGACCCTATGGAACTTAAACCACACTACCAATTTAATTTATAAAATCTTAAACACTGGATCTGTTGGTTTTGGTTGGGGTGACCACGGAGCAAAACAATCCTCCGAGATAATATAACTAAGATACACATAACAAAGTATTAAAAACTTAAAACCTTGACCCAATACATTTGATAAACGAACCAAGCTACCCTAGGGATAACAGCGCAATCTTCTTTAAGAGTCCATATCACCAAGAAGGTTTACGACCTCGATGTTGGATCAGGATATCCAAACAGTGCAGCCGCTGTTAATGGTTTGTTTGTTCAACAATTAAAATCCTACGTGATCTGAGTTCAGACCGGAGTAATCCAGGTCAGTTTCTATCTATTAAATTATTCTTTTTAATACGAAAGGACCAAAAGAATAGGACCTATGCTACAAGTATGTCCTCATAAATCTTATGAATTCAACTCAAGAATATCATAATACTAACCCCTAAATAAGGGGTTTATTAAAGTGGCAGAGCCTAGTAAATGCAAAAGACCTAAACTCTTTCTATCAGAGGTTCAAATCCTCTCTTTAATTATGTACCTAAACATAACTAATCCATTAATTTTAATTATTCCAATTTTACTTGCCGTAGCTTTTCTTACTCTTATAGAACGCAAAATATTAGGATATATGCAATTTCGAAAAGGACCTAATATTATTGGTCCTATAGGCACCCTACAACCTATTGCAGATGGCTTCAAACTATTTATTAAAGAACCAATTCGACCATCAACCTCATCACAAATTATATTTTTAATTATACCCATTTTAGCCTTAATATTATCATTAACCTTATGAACACCATTACCAATACCATTTCCTATTCTAGATATTAATTTAGGTATTATATTTTTACTAGCTATTTCTAGCCTTATAGTATATTCAATTTTAGGATCCGGATGATCATCTAATTCAAAATATGCCTTAATTGGAGCATTACGAGCAGTAGCCCAAACTATCTCATATGAAGTTACCCTAGGATTAATTCTATTATGCACTATTCTCTTATCTGGATCATTTACCCTTTATAACTTTTTACAAACCCAAGAAAACATTTGATTATTATTTCCAGCATGACCAATAGCTATAATATGATATATTTCTACTCTAGCTGAAACAAATCGAGCTCCATTTGATCTTACAGAAGGAGAATCTGAATTAGTATCTGGTTTCAACGTTGAATATGCAGGAGGACCTTTTGCCCTTTTTTTCCTAGCCGAATATTCAAATATCCTATTAATAAATACCCTATCCACAATCCTATTTATTGCTCCCACACTATCATTTAAATCAGAAATTATTTCTACGAACTTAATAATTAAATCCATAATATTATCATCACTCTTTTTATGAATTCGCGCCTCATACCCTCGATTCCGATATGATCAACTCATACATCTAGTATGAAAAAACTTTTTACCATTAGTTTTAGCAACAACATTAATTTATATTTCACTTCCAATTTCACTAGCTGGAATCCCCCCACAAACCTAGGTTATATGCCCGAAAGAATAAGGATTATTTTGATAGAATAAATTATAAGAGTTCAAACCTCTTTATAACCCTGAAAAAATAGGAGTTGAACCTATACATAAGAGACCAAAACCCTTCGTGCCCCAATACACCATCTTCCAGTAAAGTCAGCTAAAAAAGCTTTTGGGCCCATACCCCAACTATGTAGATTAAACCCCTACCTTTACTAATGAGTCCATTTACAATAATAATTATAATCCTAAGTTTAATACTAGGAACTATATTAGTCATTTCCAGTTCCCACTGATTACTAGTATGAATAGGTCTAGAAATTAATACACTAGCCATTATTCCACTTATAATTAAAAATCACCACCCTCGAGCAACAGAATCTACAACTAAATATTTCTTAACGCAAGCTACAGCATCAACATTAATCTTATTTTCTACATTATTAAATGCCTGATCCACTGGACAATGAGAAATAACAGAAATATTATTTATACCATCCAACATATTAACTATTGCCCTAGCAATGAAACTTGGATTAGCCCCTATACACTTCTGATTACCAGAAGTATTGCAAGGATTAGATCTTTCCACAGGACTTATTTTATCAACATGACAAAAAATTGCACCTATAACTATTATCTTTTCATGTTATACAATATTAAATTCATATTTACTTACTTCTCTCGGTATAATTTCTATTTTAATTGGAGGCTGAACAGGCCTTAACCAAACTCAATTACGAAAAATTATAGCCTATTCATCAATTGCTCACTTAGGTTGAATAATAATTATTTTACCATTCTCTCCAACTCTCATAATACTTAACTTTATAATTTACCTAATAATAACATCAACAATATTTCTAATAATAAAACGTCTAAACACCACAAATATTAATTCATTAACATTATCATGATCAAAAACACCTATTCTTGCAACTAGCTCAGCCATTGTCCTCTTATCATTAGGAGGTTTACCACCAACTTCAGGCTTCATTCCAAAATGACTTATTATTCAAGAATTAACAAAACAACATATCCCAATTTTAGCCACAATCATAGCTATCTCAGCTTTACTTAGCTTATTCTTTTATTTACGCCTATCATATTTACTTATTCTCACTCAATCACCTAACATAACCAATTCCCCTATTAATTGACGTTTAAGCCAAAACCAATCATCACTATTATTAACTTTCATAATTATTTTATCACTATTTCTATTACCGTTAACCCCAAACGTCATTTCAATATAAAGACTTAAGTTAACCTAAACTAATAGCCTTCAAAGCTATTAATAGAAGTATAAAACTTCTAGTCTTTGTCTTAAAACCTGCAAGACTTTATCTTACATCTCTTGAATGCAACCCAAATACTTTAACTTTAAGCTAAGGCCTTTTAGATTGATGGGCTTTAATCCCACAACCATTTAGTTAACAGCTAAACACTCATTCTAACGAGCTCCAATCTACTTCTCCCGCCGTAAAAAATAAAGGCGGGAGAAGCCCCGGTGGAACTTAATCTACTTCTTAGGATTTGCAATCCTATATGTTTATACACTACAAGGCTGATAAAAAAAGGAATTTAACCTATATAATCGGGACTACAATCCGCCACTTTACATTCAGCCATTCTATCTTTATGGCAATCATCCGTTGATTCTTTTCAACAAATCACAAAGATATTGGTACCCTATATTTAGTATTCGGTGCCTGAGCTGGAATAGTTGGTACTGCATTAAGCCTGCTTATCCGAGCCGAGTTAAATCAACCTGGAACACTTCTAGGTGATGATCAAATTTATAATGTAGTTGTAACTGCCCATGCGTTTATTATAATTTTTTTTATAGTTATACCAATTATAATTGGTGGTTTTGGTAATTGATTAGTCCCATTAATAATTGGTGCCCCTGATATAGCATTCCCTCGAATAAATAATATGAGCTTCTGATTACTTCCCCCATCTTTTCTTTTATTATTAGCATCCTCAGGTATTGAAGCTGGTGCAGGAACAGGTTGAACAGTATATCCACCCCTAGCAAGCAATTTAGCTCATGCTGGAGCCTCAGTAGACCTTACAATTTTCTCTCTTCATCTTGCTGGTGTTTCATCAATTTTAGGTGCAATTAACTTTATTACAACAATTATTAATATGAAACCTCCCGCAATATCTCAATATCACACTCCTTTATTTGTTTGATCTGTATTAGTCACTGCAGTTCTACTATTACTATCATTACCTGTCCTTGCCGCAGGAATCACAATACTCCTTACTGACCGAAACCTTAACACTACATTTTTTGACCCTGCAGGTGGTGGCGACCCAATCTTATATCAACATTTATTTTGATTTTTTGGTCATCCTGAAGTATATATTTTGATTTTACCCGGATTTGGAATAATTTCACATATCGTTACATACTATTCAGGTAAAAATGAACCATTTGGCTATATAGGTATAGTTTGAGCAATAATATCAATTGGTCTATTGGGTTTTATTGTTTGAGCTCACCATATATTTACAGTAGGAATAAATGTAGATACTCGAGCTTATTTCACTTCTGCTACAATAATTATTGCTATTCCTACAGGAGTAAAAGTATTTAGCTGATTAGCAACTCTTCATGGAGGTTTAATCAAATGAAATGCAGCTTTACTATGAGCACTAGGCTTTATTTTCCTTTTTACAATTGGAGGACTAACTGGTATTGTTCTAGCTAACTCTTCTCTTGATATTGTTCTTCATGATACTTATTATGTAGTTGCTCACTTCCATTATGTCTTATCTATAGGTGCTGTATTTGCTATTATAGCTGGATTTATTCACTGATTTCCTTTATTTTCAGGTTATACACTACATGAAGCATGAACAAAAATTCACTTTGGTGTAATATTTGTAGGAGTTAATATAACATTTTTTCCACAACATTTTTTAGGTTTAGCTGGTATACCACGACGTTATTCTGATTATCCAGATGCTTATACAATTTGAAATACTATTTCATCTATTGGTTCACTTATCTCACTAGTAGCTGTGATTATAATACTATTTATTATTTGAGAAGCTTTCTCATCTAAACGAGAAGTTCAATTAACAGAACTTTCAACAACAAATGTAGAATGATTACATGGATCACCACCACCATATCACACTTATGAAGAACCAGCCTTTGTACAAATTCAACAAAAAGAGTAGGATTCGAACCTACATAAACTAGTTTCAAGCCAGCCATATAACCTCTATCATCTTTTTCCTATAAAATGTTAGTAAATATTATTACACTGCCTTGTCAAGACAGAATAACAAGTTAAACCCTTGTACATTTTACATGGCTTATCCTTCCCAATTAGGTTTTCAAGACGCAGCATCTCCTATTATAGAAGAATTACTTCACTTTCATGATCATACCCTAATAGTTGTTTTTCTTATTAGTACTTTAGTCCTATATGTTATTTCAATCATAATAACAACTAAATTAACTAGTACCAATTATATAGATGCCCAAGATGTAGAAATAATTTGAACAATTCTCCCTGCAATTATTATGATTGTTATTGCCTTACCTTCACTACGTATTTTGTATCTGATAGATGAATTAAGTGATCCACATTTAACTATTAAAACAATTGGACATCAATGATATTGATCTTATGAATTTACAGATTATGATAATCTTTCCTTTGATTCTTATATAATTCCTACCCAGGATTTAGAATTAGGACAACTCCGACTTTTAGAAGTAGATAACCGAATAGTAGTACCTATAGAATCCCCAATCCGAATACTTATTTCAGCAGAAGATGTTCTCCATTCATGAGCTATTCCATCTTTAGGTTTAAAAACAGATGCTATTCCTGGACGACTTAATCAAACTACACTTATTGCTACATATCCAGGAATTTTTTATGGTCAATGTTCAGAAATTTGTGGCGCAAACCATAGTTTTATACCTATTGTTATTGAAGCTATTCCGGTACAAAATTTTGAAATTTGATCTATATTAATGTTAGAAACATCATTAAGTAGCTAATAAGGTAAAGCATTAGCCTTTTAAGCTAATATTGGTGTCCACCAACCACCCTTAATGATATGCCACAATTAAATCCTAATCCATGACTTTTTATTATAATTTCCTCTTGAATTATTATTTTAATAATTTTATTAACAAAAATTATTAAGCACAAACCAATAAGCCCAACCTCCCTAATAATTATACATAAACACTTCATCCCCTGAAACTGACCATGATAATAAGTTTTTTTGATCAGTTTATAATTCACACATTTATAGGTATTCCACTTATTATTCTAGCTATACTTTTCCCATTAATATTATTTTTAAACCCAACCCAACAATGGTTACATAATCGAACATCTACTTTACAAAATTGATTCATCATTAATTTTACGAAACAATTATTTTTACAAATTAATTTACCAGGACAAAAATGAGCATTAATTTTAACATCCTTAATACTCTTCTTAATATCAATTAATATTCTAGGACTACTTCCTTATACATTTACACCAACAACACAATTATCAATAAATATAGCCTTAGCAGTCCCAATATGACTAGCTACAGTACTAATTGGATTACGTAATCAACCTACCATATCATTAGGACATTTATTACCAGAAGGTACACCAACAATTTTAATTCCACCCCTCATTATTATTGAAACTATTAGTTTAATTATTCGTCCATTAGCATTAGGTGTCCGACTAACTGCTAATCTAACAGCAGGACACCTTTTAATACAATTGATTGCTACAGCAACATTCGTATTATTACCTATAATACCTACAGTAGCCTTATTAACAGCTATCACCTTATTCCTCCTTACATTACTAGAAGTAGCCGTAGCATTTATCCAAGCTTACGTTTTTATTCTCCTATTACCTCTTTATTTACAAGAAAATACTTAATGGCACACCAAGCACATACATATCATATAGTAGATCCAAGTCCATGACCATTAACGGGGGCTATAGCTGCCTTACTATTAACATCAGGTTTAGCAATATGATTTCACTTTGGATTAACAATTATCTTATATTTGGGATTTATTATTCTTTTATTAACTATACTTCAATGATGACGAGACGTAGTACGTGAATCTACCTTTCAAGGACATCACACCTTATTAGTACAAAAAGGTCTACGATATGGTATAATCCTATTTATTACATCAGAAGTATTCTTTTTCCTTGGTTTCTTCTGAGCATTTTATCGAGCTAGTTTAGCTCCAACCATCGAACTTGGTGAATGTTGACCACCAACCGGCATTCTCCCATTAGACCCATTTGAAGTTCCTTTATTAAATACAGCCGTCTTATTAGCCTCCGGAGTTACAGTTACATGAGCTCATCATAGTATTATATCAGATAATCGTAAAGAAGCCATTCAAGCATTAACCCTTACCATTGTATTAGGATTATATTTTACAGCATTACAAGCAACAGAGTATTATGAAACACCTTTTACAATTTCGGATAGTATTTATGGTTCAACATTCTTTGTTGCTACAGGATTTCATGGCTTACATGTAATTATCGGCTCTTCTTTCCTTGTCATTTGCTTAACTCGACAAATTATATATCACTTTACATCAAATCACCATTTTGGATTTGAAGCCGCAGCTTGATACTGACACTTTGTAGATGTAGTATGGCTTTTTCTATATGTTTCAATTTATTGATGAGGATCATGTTTTCTTAGTATAATTTAAATACTAATGACTTCCAATTATCCAAACCAAGTTAAAGTCTTGGAGAAAACAATGACTTTTTTGGCCCTAACCTCTGCTCTACTAATTACATCAATTTTAGCCTTAATTAGCTTCTGATTACCTAATATTAATCCAGATGCAGAAAAATTATCCCCTTACGAATGTGGCTTTGACCCTTTAGGATCTGCACGACTCCCATTTTCTATAAAATTTTTTTTAGTAGCAATCCTATTCTTACTATTTGATCTAGAAATTGCTTTACTACTTCCAACACCATGAGCCAGTCAACTTATATTTCCAATAATATCCTTTTCAATAGCACTTATTATTATTATATTACTTACATTAGGCCTTATTTATGAATGATTACAAGGAGGATTAGAATGAGCAGAATAAGAGGTTAATCTAAAATAAGACTATTAATTTCGACTTAATAAATTGTGATAAATATCACAACCTCTTAATGACACCAATAAATTTCTCTATTTATTCAGCTTTTATAATTAGCTTAACAGGATTAACACTCCACCGCACACATTTACTTTCTGCCCTAATCTGCCTTGAAGGATTAATATTATCATTATTTACAGGTCTTACTTTATGATGCCTACAAATAGAATCTATACTCCCATCTATTAGTCCAATAACACTACTTACTATATCAGCTTGTGAAGCAGGCACAGGACTTGCAATTCTAATTGCTACTACTCGAAATTATGGATCAGATCTAATACAGAATTTAAACCTCTTAAAATGTTAAAAATTATTATTCCTACTATAATATTATTTCCTTTAACATGATTTTCTCCTAACAAATGACTATGAGTTTCATCAACCATTCATAGCCTTTTAATCTCAATGCTAAGCTTATTATTATTTTTTAATTCATCAAATATCCTAAAATTTACTAACATATATTTATTTATAGATCATATTTCAACTCCATTAATTATTCTTACATGTTGATTAACTCCACTTATAATTATTGCAAGCCAAAATCATCTTAATAATATACCATTTAATCGACAACGAACATACATTTCAACCTTTATTGCTTTACAAATAGCATTAATTTTAGCATTTTCATCAACCGAATTAATTCTCTTCTATATTATATTTGAGACGACCTTGATTCCTACACTAATTATTATTACACGATGGGGGAATCAAGCCGAACGATTGAACGCAGGTACATATTTTCTATTCTACACACTTATAGGATCTCTTCCTCTACTAGTAGCACTACTCTCTTTGCACAATAATCTTGGATCACTGTCCCTTATCAACATCCAGTACTATAATCAGACGCAGCTTAACTTCACTAATCACTTTTGATGTGCCGCCTGTCTCATCGCATTTATAGTTAAAATACCTCTATATGGCCTTCACTTATGATTGCCTAAAGCCCACGTAGAAGCACCAATTGCAGGCTCAATAATTCTTGCTGCAATTCTACTTAAATTGGGTGGTTATGGTATCATACGAATTTCTATTTTATTAACTCCATTTACTAAAGAACTTATTTATCCTTTCTTAATCCTTAGCCTTTGAGGCATTGTAATAACTAGCTCAATCTGCTTACGTCAAACAGACCTAAAATCTTTAATTGCATATTCATCTGTTAGTCATATAGCCCTAGTAATTTCTGCTACACTTATTCAAACTCCTTGAGGATTTACCGGAGCAATCACTCTTATAATTGCACATGGTTTAACATCCTCTATATTATTTTGTTTAGCCAATACTAATTATGAACGAACACACAACCGAACTATACTCCTAGCACGAGGCCTACAAATTATATTACCACTTATAGCTATATGATGATTACTTGCCAATTTAATAAATATAGCCTTACCACCCTCACCTAATCTTATAGGAGAAATCTCAATTATTACAACACTCTTTAACTGATCTAATTTAACAATTATTATAACTGGAACAGGCGTAATTATTACTGCTTTATACTCACTTCACATGTTTTTAACAACTCAACGAGGAACTTTACCAAGTCACATAAACTTAATAACACCAACTCATACACGAGAACATTTACTTATATCACTTCACATTATTCCAATGATATTATTAATATTTAATCCTACTCTAATCTGAGGCATTTGTAAATATAGTTTAATCAAAACATTAGATTGTGATTCTAAAAAAAAAGTATAAAACCCTTTTATTTACCAAGAGAAGACGAACTAATAAGAACTGCTAATTACTTATAATTAAGGTTAAACTCCTTAATTCTCTTAACTTTTAAAGGATAATAGTAATCCATTGGTCTTAGGATCCAAAAACTTTGGTGCAAATCCATATAAAAGTTATGAGTTTAATTTTCAACTCCACATTAATTATCTCACTTATTCTATTAATTTTACCATTAATTTTACGAATAAATAAAAAAATTAATCCAAATAATATTATACTTACTATTAAGCTAGCATTTATTTTTAACCTAATTCCATTAATAATTTTCTTAGATCAAGGAACAGAAACAATTATAACAAATTGACATTGAATTAATTCTTATACTTTTGACATTAACATTAGCTTTAAACTCGATCAATATTCCACATTATTTATCCCGGTAGCATTATTTGTTACATGATCTATTATAGAATTTGCCATATGATATATAGAAAAAGACCCATGAATTATTCAATTCTTTATGTACTTATTATTATTCCTTATTGCTATAATAACACTAGTTTCAGCAAACAATCTTTTTCAATTTTTTATTGGTTGGGAAGGAGTAGGAATTATATCATTTCTACTTATTGGATGATGATTTTCGCGTATAGATGCCAACTCATCTGCACTTCAAGCAGTCCTATATAATCGAATTGGAGATATTGGTCTTATTATAACTATAGCCTGATTTGCAATAAACTTAAATTCCTGAGAATTACAACAAATCTTCTCATCTACAACTATTACTACCTTACCACTTTGTGGTCTGATTATTGCAGCTATAGGTAAATCAGCTCAATTTGGTCTCCACCCTTGATTACCAGCAGCAATAGAAGGTCCAACACCAGTATCAGCATTATTACATTCCAGCACTATAGTAGTAGCTGGAATTTTCCTTTTAATCCGTTTTTCCCCATTAATTAATCAAAATGAAGTAGCCTCTACCCTATGTCTATGCTTAGGAGCCATAACTACCCTTTTTACAGCAATATGTGCACTTACACAAAATGATATCAAAAAAATTGTAGCATTCTCAACATCAAGTCAACTAGGACTAATAATAGTTACAATTGGTCTTAATCAACCACAATTGGCTTTCCTACACATCTGTACCCACGCTTTTTTCAAAGCTATACTATTTTTATGCTCAGGATCTATTATTCACAGTATAAATAATGAACAGGACATTCGGAAGATGGGAGGACTCCACAAATCACTTCCAATTACCTCATCATGTCTTACAATCGGAAGCCTAGCCTTAACAGGAATACCTTTTCTTACAGGATTTTTTTCAAAAGATGCTATTATTGAAGCTATAAACACCTCCTATACAAACATATGAGCTATAACCATTACCATCTTAGCAACAATATTTACCTCAATCTACAGTCTTCGAATTATTACTTTTACATCTATAGGACAACCTCGATCAACCTCAATTCAACCTATTAACGAAAACAATAAAACACTTTTAAATCCCATTAAGCGACTAGCTTGAGGAAGTATCTTAGCTGGCTTTCTCATTACTTCAAATATACTACCAATTAAAACTCAAACTATAACTATGCCACTAATCTTCAAATTAACCGCCATCTTAATAACATTTATTGGTATTATACTAGCTATTGATATATTAACATTACCTAAAAAACAATTTAATAAAGCCCATACATTCTCAACATTATTAGGACATTTTCCAACGTTAACTCACCGTTCATTACCTAAACTTTACTTAAATCTAGGACAAACTATTGCCACTAATACAATTGACCTTACCTGGTTAGAAACAACCGGTCCTAAGGGTTTATCTAACCAACAGATGCCAGCTATTAAAATTACTACAAACGTACAACAAGGCATAATAAAAACCTATTTAACAATCTTCTTATTTACCCTACTTATCCTTATTCTACTTAATAGATCCATAATTAACACTACGTGTTACCTCTAATACAATAAATAAAGTAATTAATAATACTCAACCCAAAAACAATAATACTCATCCTCCAGAATAATATAATATTACTACCCCACCCCAATCATACCGTACTATAAAAAAATTAGTTGTCAAAACTATTACATCTAGTTCACAAACATAACCCCATCCTACCAGTAAAACTACACTATAGATAAACATGTAATAAAGTACTGATCAATCTCCCCACGCCATAGGATAAGGTTCCGCAGCTATAGCTGCAGAATAAGCAAACACTACTAATATCCCCCCCAAATAAATTAAAAATAATACCAAAGATAAAAAAGACGCTCCAAAAACAACTAAAACTCAACATCCAGCTAATGCCCCTACTACCAAACCAAGTGCTGCATAATAAGGAGACGGATTTGATGCAACTCCTACCATACCTATTACTAACCCCACTAAACCTATAAAAACCATATATGCCATCATTTCTACTAGGATTTTAACCAAGACCAATGATTCGAAAAACCACCGTTGTTCTTCAACTATAAAAACTAATGTTAATCAACATCCGAAAAACCCACCCTATCCTTAAAATTATTAATAATTCATTTATTGATTTACCAACTCCTTCTAACCTATCATCATTATGAAACTATGGTTCATTACTTGGAATTTGGCTAATTATACAAATTATTACTGGATTATTTTTAGCTATACATTATACAGCTGATACCTCACTAGCATTCTCCTCAGTAACCCATATTTGCCGAGATGTTAACTACGGTTGACTTTTACGTAATTTACATGCAAATGGAGCATCTTTCTTCTTTATTTTTATTTATCTACATATTGGTCGAGGTATTTACCATGGTTCTTTTATTTTTAAAGAAACATGAAATATCGGAACTATCCTACTATTACTTGTTATAGCAACAGCATTTGTGGGCTACGTCTTGCCATGAGGACAAATATCCTTCTGAGGTGCAACCGTAATTACAAATCTACTTTCAGCAACCCCCTATATCGGCAATAATCTAGTACAATGAATCTGAGGAGGCTTTTCAGTAGACAACGCTACATTAACCCGATTTTTTGCTTTCCATTTTATTCTTCCATTCCTCATTGCAGGTGCCAGTATCCTTCACCTTCTATTTCTTCATGAAACGGGATCCAATAATCCTACAGGATTAAACTCCAATGTAGACAAAGTAACTTTTCACCCCTACTTTTCTATTAAAGACATACTAGGTTTTATCATAATATTTTCTATATTAGCCTTACTGTCACTATTTTCCCCAAATATCTTAGGAGATCCAGAAAACTTTACCCCAGCTAACCCATTAGTTACCCCACCACATATTAAACCTGAATGATACTTTCTATTCGCTTACGCTATCCTTCGATCAATCCCTAATAAACTCGGAGGCGTCCTAGCCCTATTATTCTCTATCCTAATCCTTCTACTAATTCCTATTACACACACTTCAAATCAACGAAGTATAGTATTTCGTCCTATCTCACAAACACTATTTTGACTTATTGTAACTAACATTATTATCCTAACATGAATTGGTGGCCAACCAGTAGAAGATCCTTTTATTATAATTGGTCAAATTACATCAATCCTATACTTTACTATATTCCTTGTCCTTCTACCTATAACAGGATTAATCGAAAATAAACTACTAAAATAATTGTTTAAGTAGCTTAACCCTAAAGCATCAGTCTTGTAAACTGAAAAGTAGAGATTTAACCCTCTCTTGAACATAAAAAATCAATTTTTAATTTTTTTTTAATCAGGAAAAAAAAATTTTTTTTTTTTACCTTTGGCCCCCAAAACCAAATTTCTTTTTTTTTAAACTATTTCCTGAAATCCCCCACCATTTTTTTTTCTATGTATAAAGGTCCATTCAATTTTTTTCCATACGCCTATCCATCGATAATACTTAATTTTTACTCGTACACTCATGCGAAAAACCAACATCATCTGCATTATGACAAATCACGCAAAATTTAGGGGCCCGCCATTAAGAGTGGCACTTTTGTTAGGTCAACAAATGGTAAAGGCTTGAAAAACTAGAGGGCCCAGGCCGAAACATAACTGGGGTCGAGCCCCTTAAGTTTTTTTTTTATTTTTCCTTTCAACCAACATCTCAAAGGGGGGTACCCCATTTTCGTTTAAAACCGGTACAGGGTATTGCAAATTTTTTAGGCCCCGGGCCACAAAACCAGGGTTTTATTTAATGAAGGCTTATTAAACATATTTTTATTTATCATGTTGTTTTGTTCAACATTTCCTCTATAGTTTCCCCCCCCCAAGCCTAAAAAAAAAATTTTTTTGCTTAACCCCCCCCTACCCCCCCCATATTGCACTATTATTACTTACTAACCCCCCTGAACATAAGGTTTAATTAATGCAATATTTTTAAAGGAAGTAATTTACCCACCCCCTATTTTCAACACATATAGAATTATATTTTTCGCAAAATATATATATACTATAATCTACTCAAACCT